GTTAGCGTAGCTTACCTAAAGCATGACATTGAAGATGTTAAGACAGGCCCTAGAAAGCCTCGCAGACACAAAGGCTTGGTCCTGACTTTACTATCAACTTTAGACGAAATTACACATGCAAGTATCCGCACTCCTGTGAGAATGCCCTACAGTTCCCTGCCCGGGAACAAGGAGCAGGTATCAGGCACACTCATCAAGCCCACAACACCTTGCTCAGCCACACCCTCAAGGGAACTCAGCAGTGATAGACATTAAGCCATAAGTGAAAACTTGACTTAGTTAAAGCTAAAAGGGCCGGTAAAACTCGTGCCAGCCACCGCGGTTATACGAGAGACCCAAGTTGAAAGACACCGGCGTAAAGCGTGGTTAAGCTAAAATTTAAATTAAAGTTAAACACCTTCAAGACTGTTATACGTACCCGAAGGCAGGAACTTCAACCACGAAAGTAACTTTATACGAACTGAACCCACGAAAGCTATAGCACAAACTGGGATTAGATACCCCACTATGCCTAGCCATAAACATTGATAGCACAACACCCCCACTATCCGCCAGGGAACTACGAGCAACAGCTTAAAACCCAAAGGACTTGGCGGTGCTTTAGACCCACCTAGAGGAGCCTGTTCTAAAACCGATAACCCCCGTTCAACCTCACCCTTTCTTGTTTTCCCCGCCTATATACCGCCGTCGTCAGCTTACCCTGTGAAGGATAAATAGTAAGCTAAACTGGTATAGCCTAAAACGTCAGGTCGAGGTGTAGCGTATGAAAGGGGAAGAAATGGGCTACATTCGCTATTTTAGCGAATACGAAAAGTGTGCTGAAACGTACACTCAAAGGAGGATTTAGCAGTAAGTAGAAAATAGAGCGTCCCACTGAAACTGGCCCTGAAGCGCGCACACACCGCCCGTCACTCTCTCCAAAATTAATGCCAAATTAACTAAAACCTAACAAACAAAAAGGGGAGGCAAGTCGTAACATGGTAAGTGTACCGGAAGGTGCACTTGGAACAACCAAAGCGTAGCTAAATTAGAAAAGCATCTCCCTTACACTGAGAAGTTACCTGTGCAAATCAGGTCGCCTTGACGCCAAATAGCTAGCCTCCCAACAACTTCAACACATCCCTATTAATACCCCCTAAATACCCCAGTATTTACCTAAAACAAATCATTTTACCCCCTTAGTATAGGTGACAGAAAAGGGCCCCCAGCGCAATAGAGAAAGTACCGCAAGGGAATGCTGAAAGAGAAATGAAATAACCCAGTAAAGCCTTAAAAAGCAGAGATAAATCCTCGTACCTTTTGCATCATGATTTAGTGAGTGTCCCCCAAGCAAAGCGTACTTTAGTTTGACTCCCCGAAACTACGTGAGCTACTTCAAGACAGCCTATTAATAGGGCTAACCCGTCTCTGTGGCAAAAGAGTGGGAAGAACTTTGAGTAGAGGTGACAAACCTACCGAACCTAGTTATAGCTGGTTGTCCAAGAAATGAATAAAAGTTCAGCCTCCAAGCTTCTCCTTTCACCCAGATTTAATCCCTTCGGATGCATAAAGAAACTAAGAGAGTTAGTCAAAGAAGGTACAGCTCCTTTGAACCAAGACACAACTTTAACAGGCGGGTAAAGATCATAATAACTAAAGCTAAACATCCTGGTGGGCCTAAAAGCAGCCATCCCCATAGAAAGCGTTAAAGCTCAAGCATATTAATTTCCCCTTCTTATTCTGATCAATTAATCTCACCCCCCTAACTTTACTGGACCGTCCCATGCCCCCCATGGGTGCGACTATGCTAATATGAGTAATAAGAGAGCCCAACCTCTCTCCCCGCACACGTGTATCTCGGAACGGACAACCCACCGACTATTAACGGCCCCAAATAAAGAGGGCCCTAGACTACAAACTAAAGACCCAGAAAAATGTCTAAAAATTAACCGTTAAACCTACACAGGCGTGCCCCAGGGAAAGACCTAAAGAAAGAAAAGGAACTCGGCAAACATACTAAGCCTCGCCTGTTTACCAAAAACATCGCCTCTTGCACCCACTAAAATAAGAGGTCCCGCCTGCCCTGTGACTATTAGTTTAACGGCCGCGGTATTTTGACCGTGCGAAGGTAGCGCAATCACTTGTCTTTTAAATGAAGACCCGTATGAATGGCATAACGAGGGCTTAACTGTCTCCTCTTTCAAGTCAATGAAATTGATCTTTCCGTGCAGAAGCGGGAATAAAAACATAAGACGAGAAGACCCTATGGAGCTTCAGACACCAAGACAGCTTACGTTAAACACTCCAAAATAATGGATATAAACTAAATAAGCTCTGCCCTAATGTCTTTGGTTGGGGCGACCGCGGGGAACTAAATAACCCCCACGTGGAACGGGGGGACTCCCCCTACAACTAAGAGCTACAGCTCTAATAAACAGAAATTCTGACCAACAAGATCCGGCAACGCCGATCAACGGACCGAGTTACCCTAGGGATAACAGCGCAATCCTCTTTTAGAGCCCATATCGACAAGGGGGTTTACGACCTCGATGTTGGATCAGGACATCCTAATGGTGCAGCCGCTATTAAGGGTTCGTTTGTTCAACGATTAAAGTCCTACGTGATCTGAGTTCAGACCGGAGTAATCCAGGTCAGTTTCTATCTATGCTATGCTTTTTTCTAGTACGAAAGGACCGAAAAGAAGAGGCCTCTACTTAAGGCACGCCTCCCCCCTACCTAATGAAATCAACTAAAGTAGACAAAAGGGCATGCCCTAATGCCTAAGAAAAAGGCACGTCGAGGTGGCAGAGCTCGGTAATTGCAAAAGACCTAAGCTCTTCTAACAGAGGTTCAACTCCTCTCCCCAACTATCAAAATCAATTAAAATTGATAAACAACCCCATAATATAACAAAATCCAAACTTACTAAAGATCTAGGAAAGAAGAACTCTCCCCCCCCCCCCGTATCTACCAAAAACCTAGACTTTTAATAAACACTCGACTAACAAAAACAAACTTTAATATTTTGGAAGCTCAACATATAACAAAATTAAATACTTACTTACAGTAAAAACGAAAGAAAAAGGAAAGGGGGGGGGGGGGAATCACCCAAAACTGGTAAAGGACAGACCTTACTGTCCAAATAAGCTACGTCTAAATGGCAGAGCTCGGTGACATAATTAACCTAAAACCCCCTACTAGAAACTTACCCCCCCCCTCCACCAAAACCTAAACTTTTAATAAACACTCAACTAACAAAGACAAACTTTAATATTTTAGGGTACAACATATAACAAAATTAAACACTTACTTACAGTAAAAAACGAAAGAAGGAGAAGAAAAAAAAGGGGGGGGGGGGGGTCACCCAAAACTGATAAAGGACAGACCTTACTGTCCAAATAAGCTACGTCCAAATGGCAGAGCTCGGTAACATAATTAACCTAAAACCCCCTACTAGAAACTTACCCCCCCCCCGTTTAGACCCTAAAACTCCAACAAGTTTAATTCTCACAGAGGTTAAAACCCTCTTCTTAACAATGACCCCCACAATCATAACAAATATTATCAACCCTCTCGCTCTAATAGCCCCCGTTCTCCTAGCCGTCGCTTTTCTCACCCTTATCGAACGAAAATTACTAGGGTACATACAACTACGAAAAGGACCCAATCTAATAGGCCCCTACGGACTACTCCAACCCTTTGCTGACGGCCTAAAACTATTTATTAAAGAACCTGTTCGTCCCTCATCTTCTGCCCCCATAATATTTATCCTAACACCCATTCTAGCCCTCACCCTAGCTCTCACTATATGAACCCCCCTGCCTCTCCCCCACCCTCTCATTGACTTAAACCTAGGAATTCTCTTTATTCTCGCTTTATCTAGCCTGGCCGTTTATTCTATCCTAGGCTCAGGATGAGCATCTAATTCTAAATACGCCCTTGTAGGAGCCCTCCGGGCTGTAGCCCAAACTATCTCCTATGAAGTAAGCCTAGGACTTATCTTACTAAGCACCGTCATTTTTACTGGAGGCTACACACTACAAACTTTCAACACAGCTCAAGAAAGTATTTGACTAATTTTACCCGCCTGACCTTTAGCTGGAATATGATTTATCTCCACCCTAGCTGAAACTAATCGTGCCCCTTTTGATCTCACAGAAGGTGAATCCGAACTAGTATCAGGCTTCAATGTAGAATACGCAGGTGGTCAATTTGCTTTATTCTTTTTAGCAGAATACTCTAATATTCTTCTAATAAACACCCTCTCTGCCACTTTATTCCTAGGCGCCTCTCATACCCCCACCCTACCTGAGCTAACTACATTAAACCTTATAACCAAAGCAGTACTTCTTTCTCTCATATTTCTATGAGTCCGGGCATCTTACCCTCGTTTACGCTATGACCAACTCATGCACCTCCTTTGAAAAAACTTTTTACCTTTAACCTTAGCACTGGTTATTTGACATCTAGCTCTTCCTATTGCCTTCATCGGATTACCCCCACAAATATAACCCGGAATTGTGCCTGAAAAAAGGATCACTTTGATAGAGTGCTTTATGTGGGTTAAAATCCCACCAACTCCTTAGAAAAAAGGGACTCGAACCCTGCCTGGAGAGCTCAAAACTCTCAGTGCTCCCACTACACTATTTCCTAGTAAAGTCAGCTAATTAAGCTCTTGGGCCCATACCCCAAATATGTTGGTTAAACTCCCTCCTTTACTAATGAACCCTTATATCTTAGCCACCCTATTTTTTGGCTTAGGCCTAGGGACTACAATCACATTCGCTAGCTCTCACTGATTTCTTGCCTGAATAGGACTCGAAATAAATACCCTCGCAATTCTCCCCCTAATAGCCCAACACCACCACCCCCGAGCCGTAGAAGCTACAACTAAATATTTTCTCATACAAGCAACAGGTGCAGCAACATTACTATTTGCAAGTATTACTAACGCATGAATCACCGGTCAATGAGACATCTACCAAATATCTCACCCCCTCCCCCTCACTATAATTACCCTAGCCCTAGCCTTAAAAATTGGCTTAGCCCCTCTACACTCATGATTGCCCGAAGTTCTGCAAGGATTAGACCTAACCACAGGACTTATCTTATCCACCTGACAAAAATTAGCACCTTTTGCACTAATAATTCAAATTCAACCCACTAACCCCACTCTTCTAATCATACTAGGACTAACCTCAACCCTCGTTGGGGGTTGAGGAGGCTTAAACCAAACACAACTACGAAAAATCTTAGGCTATTCTTCAATCGCCCATCTCGGGTGAATAATCCTAATCATTCAATTTTCCCCCTCCCTCACCCTTCTTACCCTTTTTATTTATATCATCATAACTTTTTCAACTTTCCTTGTATTCAAAATTAATAATTCAACCAATATCAACACTCTAGCCATCTCTTCTACAAAAATTACAACCCTCATAACTTTAACCCCTTTAATCCTTATATCCCTCGGGGGACTACCCCCACTCTCAGGATTTATGCCTAAATGACTAATTCTACAAGAATTAACTAAACAAGACTTAGCCCCAACCGCCACCCTAGCCGCACTAACAGCACTTCTCAGCCTATACTTTTACCTCCGTCTTTCCTATGCCCTAGCTCTCACAATAGCCCCAAATAACACAAATGGGACCACCCCTTGACGCCTCCCCTCCACACAACTAACTATGCCCCTCGCCATTACAACAGCCCTAACCCTACTTCTCCTCCCCCTAACCCCCGCAACAACTGCCCTTATAACCCTTTAAGAGACTTAGGTTAACATAAGACCAAGGACCTTCAAAGCCCTAAGCGGGAGTGAAAATCCCCCAGTCTCTGAACCCCCCCCCCAATTAATCCATATCTTCACACTTAATCAGACTAAAACTTTACTAGACAGGCAGGCCTCGATCCTACAAACTCTTAGTTAACAGCTAAGCGCTCAAACCAGTGAGCATCCATCTACCTTTCCCTCGCCTGTCGAACAGTAAAGGCGAGGGAAAGCCCCAGCAGGGATTAATCTGCCTCTTAAGATTTGCAATCTTATGTGTTAAACACCTTAGAGCTTTGATAAGAAGAGGGCTTAAACCTCTGTCTATGGGATTACAATCCACCGCTTACTCAGCCATCCTACCTGCCGCACTAACCACATCTTCTATATGCAAAACAGACACTTTAATTAAGCTAAAACTTTACTCACGAAACTACGACAAAACTCGAGACACGAGCCCCGTCTATCTTTCCCTCGCCTGTCGAACAGTAAAGGCGAGGGAAAGCCCCCGCAAGAGTTATCTGCCTTTTAAGATTTGAAACCTGTGTTAACACCTCAAAGCTGTAAGAAGAGACTAAACCTTTGAGTATGCTACACACCGCTACTCAACCACACACCAATAAAACTTGCGGGACACTAACCCACATCTTCTGTATGCAAAACAGACACTTTAATTAAGCTAAAACTTTACTCACGAAACTACGACAAAACTCGAGACACGAGCCCCGTCTATCTTTCCCTCGCCTGTCGAACAGTAAAGGCGAGGGAAAGCCCCCGCAAGAGTATCTCCTTATAAGATTTAGGGCCTTATATGACGAACACCTGCTCCCCCATTAACCCTCTTTACCTGTGGCCCTCACACGATGATTCTTTTCGACTAATCACAAAGACATTGGCACCCTTTATCTAGTATTTGGTGCTTGAGCTGGAATGGTCGGGACAGGCCTGAGCTTACTAATTCGGGCCGAACTAAGCCAACCCGGAGCCCTTTTAGGCGACGACCAAATCTACAACGTAATTGTTACAGCACATGCTTTCGTAATAATTTTCTTTATAGTGATGCCAATTATAATCGGAGGTTTCGGGAATTGACTTGTCCCCCTAATGATTGGGGCCCCCGATATAGCCTTCCCCCGAATAAATAACATAAGTTTTTGACTTCTCCCTCCCTCTTTCTTGCTCCTCCTTGCCTCTTCTGGCGTAGAAGCAGGGGCCGGAACCGGATGGACTGTCTACCCCCCTCTTGCCGGTAACCTGGCCCACGCTGGAGCTTCTGTAGACCTGACAATCTTCTCACTACATTTAGCAGGGATTTCTTCAATTCTTGGGGCAATTAATTTTATCACAACCATCATCAATATAAAACCCCCCGCTATATCTCAGTACCAAACCCCCCTTTTCGTTTGATCTGTACTTATTACAGCCGTACTTCTCCTTCTCTCTCTCCCTGTTCTTGCTGCCGGCATTACCATACTCCTGACAGACCGAAATCTTAACACAACCTTCTTTGACCCTGCAGGAGGAGGAGACCCAATTCTTTACCAACATCTTTTCTGATTCTTTGGCCACCCCGAAGTCTATATCCTCATCCTACCTGGCTTCGGGATAGTCTCTCATATTGTCGCGTACTACTCCGGCAAAAAAGAACCTTTCGGACACATAGGCATAGTCTGAGCTATAATAGCCATCGGCTTTCTAGGCTTCATCGTATGGGCCCACCACATATTCACAGTGGGAATAGATGTTGACACTCGTGCTTACTTTACCTCCGCCACAATAATTATCGCCATCCCTACAGGCGTTAAAGTCTTTAGCTGACTTGCTACTTTACACGGGGGCTCTATCAAATGAGAGACCCCTCTCTTATGGGCCCTTGGGTTTATCTTTCTTTTCACAGTCGGAGGCCTAACTGGTATTATTTTAGCTAACTCCTCTCTTGACATTGTCTTACATGATACTTACTATGTAGTAGCTCACTTTCATTATGTCCTGTCTATGGGGGCCGTTTTTGCAATTCTTGCCGGGTTTGTACACTGGTTCCCACTTTTCTCAGGCTACTCCCTTCATAGTACATGGACAAAAGCTCACTTTGGAATAATATTCCTGGGTGTTAATCTCACCTTCTTCCCCCAACATTTTTTGGGTCTAGCAGGAATACCCCGACGATACTCAGACTACCCAGATGCTTATACCCTCTGAAATACGATTTCCTCCATTGGGTCCCTAATCTCACTAGTTGCAGTTATTATATTTTTATTTATTATCTGGGAAGCATTTGCTGCTAAACGTGAAGTCCTAGCCGTCCCTCTCTCAGCCAACAATGTAGAATGACTACACGGATGCCCTCCCCCCTACCACACTTTTGAAGAGCCCGCATTTGTTTTATCCCACTAAAAATACCGAGAAAAGGAGGAGTTGAACCCCCATAAACTGGTTTCAAGCCAGCCACATAGCCACTCTGTCATTTTCTTTATGAAACGCTAGTAAAACAGTATATCACACAACCTTGTCGAGGCTGAATTGCGGGTTAGACCCCCGCGCGTCTCTTTACTTATGGCCCATCCCTCCCAACTAGGATTTCAAGATGCAGCTTCACCTGTAATAGAAGAACTTCTTCATTTTCATGATCATGCCTTAATGATCGTATTCCTTATTAGCACTCTAGTACTTTATATTATTGTGGCAATAGTCTCTACTAAATTAACTAACAAGTTTATCCTAGATTCTCAAGAAATCGAGATTATCTGGACTGTTCTTCCAGCAATTATTCTTATTTTAATTGCCCTCCCCTCCCTACGTATTCTTTACCTTATAGAAGAAGTCAATAGCCCCCTTCTTACCATTAAAGCAGTAGGCCACCAATGATATTGAAGCTACGAGTACACAGACTATGAAGACCTAGGCTTTGATGCCTATATGGTCCCAACTCAAGACTTGAATCCAGGCGAATTTCGACTCCTAGAAGCCGATAATCGAATAATTGTGCCCGTAGAATCCCCCATTCGAATTCTAGTCTCCGCTGATGATGTTCTCCACTCATGGGCTGTCCCCTCCCTTGGAATTAAAATAGACGCAGTCCCTGGACGCCTAAACCAAACGGCCTTTATTGCCTCCCGCCCTGGGATTTTCTTTGGACAATGTTCCGAAATCTGTGGAGCAAATCATAGCTTTATACCTATTGTAGTTGAAGCAGTCCCTCTAGAACATTTTGAAAACTGAACCTCTCAGATATTTGAAGACGCCTCGCTAAGAAGCTAAACAGAAAACAGCATTAGCCTTTTAAGCTAAAGATTGGTGATTATCGACCACCCTTAACGACATGCCTCAACTCAACCCCGCACCTTGGTTTGCAATCCTAATTTTCTCCTGACTAGTTTTCTTAATCGTTCTTCCTCCTAAAGTAATCGCTCACACTTTTCCTAATGAGCCAACCCTACAAAGCGCCGAAAAGCCCCAAACAAACTCTTGAACCTGACCATGACAGTAAGCCTCTTTGATCAATTTATAAGCCCCACATATCTAGGAATTCCCCTAGCAGCTCTTGCTATCTCTCTCCCATGATTAATATTCCCCGCCCCCTCATCTCGATGGTTAAACAATCGCCTACTTTCTCTTCAAGGATGGTTTATTAACCGATTTACTCAACAACTTCTTCTTCCCCTAAACCTTGGAGGACATAAATGAGCTACCTTACTAGCCTCCTTAATAATTTTTTTAGTCTCTTTAAATTTACTAGGTTTGCTTCCCTATACTTTTACCCCTACTACACAACTCTCCCTAAACCTAGGAATCGCTACACCCCTGTGACTCGCAACAGTGATTATTGGTATACGAAACCAACCAACACACGCCTTAGGACACCTTCTCCCAGAAGGCACCCCCGCCCCTCTTATCCCTGTCCTTGTCGTCATCGAGACTATTAGCCTATTCATTCGCCCCCTAGCCCTCGGGGTTCGACTAACCGCTAACCTAACTGCCGGCCACCTTTTAATCCAACTCATTTCAACAGCCGCATTCGCCCTTTCCTCTTCAATACCTGCTGTCGCACTACTAACAGCTACTGCTCTTGTAATATTAACCCTTCTAGAAGTTGCCGTTGCCATAATTCAAGCCTACGTATTTGTTCTCCTTTTAACCCTCTATCTTCAAGAAAACGTCTAATGGCCCATCAAGCACACGCATACCACATAGTAGACCCTAGCCCTTGGCCCTTAACCGGCGCCATTGCTGCCCTATTAATAACCTCAGGTCTTGCAACCTGATTTCATTTTCAATCCACAACCCTAATAACTCTAGGCTTAATCCTCCTTTTACTTACTATATACCAGTGATGACGAGACATCGTACGAGAGGGAACATTTCAAGGACACCACACACCCCCCGTTCAAAAAGGACTTCGTTACGGTATAATTCTCTTTATTACCTCAGAAGTTTTCTTTTTCCTTGGCTTTTTCTGAGCCTTCTATCACGCAAGCCTTGCCCCCACCCCCGAACTAGGGGGATGCTGGCCACCCTCAGGCATCACCACCCTTGACCCCTTTGAAGTCCCCCTACTTAATACTGCCGTCCTTCTTGCATCTGGTGTCACAGTCACCTGGGCCCATCACAGTATCATAGAAGGAGAACGAAAGCAAACAATTCAGTCTTTAACATTAACAATCTTACTTGGTTTTTATTTCACATTTCTTCAAGGCCTAGAATATTATGAAGCTCCCTTTACAATCGCAGACGGTGTATACGGTGCCACCTTCTTTGTCGCCACCGGTTTCCACGGCCTTCATGTCATTATCGGCTCTACCTTTTTAGCTGTATGTCTTATTCGTCAAATTCTCTACCACTTCACAGCTCAACACCACTTTGGATTTGAAGCAGCAGCTTGGTACTGACACTTCGTAGACGTCGTATGACTATTCCTTTACATCTCCATCTACTGATGAGGTTCTTAATCTTTCTAGTACTAAATAACAGTATAAGTGACTTCCAATCACCCGGTCTTGGTTAAAATCCAAGGAAAGATAATGAATCTAATTGCAGTTGTAGTAACTGTTGCAACCCTTCTTACCTTACTCTTAGCCCTCGTATCTTTTTGAATCCCTCAAATAACCCCGGATTATGTAAAACTTTCCCCCTATGAGTGCGGGTTTGACCCGTCAAACTCTGCCCGCCTGCCTTTCTCCCTCCGATTTTTTCTAGTCGCAATCCTTTTTCTACTTTTTGACTTAGAAATTGCTCTACTTCTCCCCCTGCCCTGAGGAGACCAACTTACATCCCCAGTCCTAACCCTCTTTTGAGCCACTACTATTCTTATTCTCCTTACCCTAGGCTTAATCCACGAGTGACTTCAAGGCGGCCTAGAGTGAGCTGAATAGATAATTAGTTTAAAGAAAACCTTTGATTTCGGCTCAAAAACTTGTGGTTAAACTCCATAATCATCTAATGACCCCTACTCACTTTGCCTTTTCTTCAGCCTTTATATTAGGACTAACCGGCTTAGCCTTCCACCGAGCCCATTTACTCTCTGCCCTTCTATGTTTAGAAGGTATAATATTAACCCTATTTATTGCACTTTCTATCTGAACCTTACAACTCGGAGCTCTAACAACTTCTGCTACTCCTATTCTCCTACTAGCGTTTTCAGCCTGTGAAGCAAGTGCCGGACTCGCACTATTAGTTGCAGCCACACGCACTCACGGTACAACTCGATTACAAAGTCTAAACCTCCTCCAATGTTAAAAATTTTAATCCCCACCCTTATGCTTATTCCTATAACTTGAATAACCCCCAGCAAATGGTTGTGGCCAACTACCCTTGGCCATAGCCTACTAATCGCCCTTTTTAGCCTATTATGACTTGCCAACATGGCAGAAACTGGTTGAACTACTCTTAGCCCCATCATAGCCACAGATTCATTATCCACACCTCTCTTAGTACTAACTTGCTGATTACTACCTCTCATAATTTTAGCAAGCCAAAACCACACAGCATCTGAACCCCTAAATCGACAACGAGCCTATATCACACTTCTAACTTCCCTACAAGTGTTTCTTATTATAGCTTTCGGGGCCACTGAAATCATTATATTCTACATTATATTTGAAGCTACCCTTATCCCTACACTAATTCTAATCACCCGCTGAGGTAGCCAAGCCGAACGTTTAAATGCTGGAGTATATTTTCTTTTTTACACTCTTGCCGGGTCTTTACCCCTACTTGTAGCCCTCCTACTTCTCCAAAACAGTGCCGGTACTCTATCTCTTTTAACCATCCAATATACTAACCCCATAGAACTAACATCTTATGCCCATAAACTCTGATGAGCAGGCTGTCTCATGGCCTTCCTCGTAAAAATACCCCTATACGGAGTACACCTCTGACTTCCCAAAGCACACGTCGAAGCCCCCATCGCAGGCTCTATAATTCTAGCTGCCGTACTTCTTAAGCTAGGAGGCTACGGAATAATACGAATAGTTGTAATACTCGAACCCCTCACCAAGGAATTAAGCTACCCCTTTATTGTTTTTGCCCTATGAGGTGTAATTATAACAGGGTCTATCTGCTTACGTCAAACAGATTTAAAATCTCTTATCGCCTACTCCTCAGTAAGTCATATGGGTCTAGTTGTAGCTGGTATTCTCACCCAAACCCCATGAGGCTTTACAGGAGCCCTAATTCTTATAATCGCCCACGGATTAGCATCTTCCGCACTTTTCTGCCTTGCTAATACAAACTACGAACGGACACACAGTCGGACAATACTATTAGCCCGAGGTCTACAAATAGCTCTCCCCTTAATAACAGCCTGATGATTTATTGCTAGCCTTGCTAACCTAGCACTTCCCCCTCTCCCTAACCTTATAGGAGAATTAATAATTATCACCTCCCTATTCAACTGATCTTGATGAACCCTTATCCTAACAGGAGCCGGCACCCTCATTACTGCAGGCTACTCCCTATACATATTCCTTATAACACAACGAGGCCCCCTACCAGCTCACATCATCGCCCTGGCCCCTTCTTACACACGAGAGCACCTACTCATAACTCTTCATATCTTACCCTTACTCCTACTAACTTTAAAACCTGAACTAATCTGAGGATGAACCTCATGTAGATATAGTTTTAATTAAAATATTAGATTGTGATTCTAAAGATCGGGGTTAAAACCCCCTTATCCACCGAGAGAGGCTCGCAGCAACGAAAACTGCTAATTTCCGGGACCCTGGTTGGACTCCAGAGCTCACTCGCCTGCTTCTAAAGGATAACAGCTCATCCATTGGTCTTAGGAACCAAAAACTCTTGGTGCAAATCCAAGTAGCAGCTATGCATCCCACATCTTTAATAATAACTTCGAGCTTAATCATTATTTTTGCTCTCCTTATCTTTCCCGTTCTTTCAACTTTCACACCTACAACCAAAACCCCCGACTGAGCTACCACACATGTAAAAACATCTATTAAACTTAGCTTCTTCATTAGTCTCCTTCCCCTGTTTATCTTCCTAAATGAAGGAGCCGAAACAATTATTACCTCCTGAACTTGAATAAATACTACCTGCTTTGACATTAATCTTAGCCTTAAGTTCGATCAATACTCTATTATTTTCACTCCTATTGCTCTTTATGTAACCTGATCCATTCTTGAGTTTGCATCTTGATATATACACGCAGACCCCAACATAAATCGCTTCTTCAAATATCTATTAATCTTCCTCATTTCTATGTTAATTTTAGTTACAGCAAACAACATATTTCAACTATTTATCGGCTGAGAAGGTGTAGGTATTATATCCTTCCTTCTTATTGGCTGATGATCTGGGCGAGCCGATGCTAATACCGCCGCCCTTCAAGCAGTTTTATACAACCGAGTAGGAGATATCGGACTAATTTTTGCCATGGCCTGAATAGCCACAAACCTAAACTCTTGAGAAATACAACAAATTTTTATTGCCTCTAAAGATTTTGACTTAACCTTCCCCCTCCTCGGTCTAATCCTTGCTGCCACAGGCAAATCTGCTCAATTTGGTCTTCACCCCTGACTCCCAGCTGCCATAGAAGGTCCCACACCAGTCTCTGCCCTACTTCACTCAAGTACTATGGTTGTTGCTGGCATCTTCCTCCTAGTACGAATAAGCCCCCTTTTAGAAAACAATCAAATCGCTTTAACTACATGCTTATGTTTAGGAGCACTTACAACCCTTTTTACAGCCACCTGTGCCCTTACACAAAATGACATTAAAAAAATTGCCGCCTTTTCAACATCCAGCCAACTAGGCTTAATAATAGTCACAATTGGCCTTAATCAACCACACCTCGCTTTCTTACACATCTGCACCCATGCTTTCTTCAAAGCTATGCTCTTCCTTTGCTCAGGGGCTATTATTCACAGCCTAAATGATGAACAAGATATCCGCAAAATAGGAGGTTTACACCACCTTACCCCCTTTACTTCCTCTTGTTTAACAATTGGAAGCCTTGCTCTAACCGGAACCCCTTTTTTAGCGGGCTTTTTCTCAAAAGATGCAATCATTGAAGCCCTAAATACATCTCACCTAAACGCCTGAGCCCTTACCCTTACCCTCTTAGCCACTTCTTTTACTGCTATTTACAGCCTACGAGTAGTTTTTTTCGTCTCCATAGGACACCCCCGATTTAACAGCCTCTCTCCCATCAATGAAAACAATAAATCCCTTATTAACCCTATCAAACGACTAGCTTGAGGAAGCATTATTGCAGGTCTTATCCTTACCTCAAATATACTCCCCCTAAAAACTCCTATCATAACAATAACCCCACTACTCAAACTAGCAGCTCTGATTGTGACAGTGATTGGACTACTTCTAGCCCTAGAGCTAGCTTCTCTCACGAGCAAACAACATCAAACAAGCCCAAATCTAGCCCTCCACCATTTTTCTAACATATTGGGGTTTTTCCCCTCTATTATTCACCGCTTCTCCCCTAAAATTAACCTAATGCTTGGCCAATTAATTGCCAACCAACTAGTTGATCAAACTTGACTTGAAAAAGTCGGTCCAAAAGCTATTACTACTTTTAACCTCCCTTTAATTATTACTACAAGCAACTCTCAACAAGGGTTGATTAAAACCTACCTAGCTTTCTTCCTTCTTACTATCACACTTGCTATTATCCTAACAATAAGTTAAACTGCACGAAGACTTGATCGCCCTAATCCTCGAGTTAATTCCAAAACCACAAGTAACGTAAGTAAGAGTACTCAAGCACTTACAACCGCCATTCATCCCCCAGATGAGTACATCAAAGCCACCCCGCTAATGTCCCCTCGAAGCACAGAAAACCCACCAAACTCATCAGCAGGTACCCAAGATGCTTCATATCAATCATTTCATATAACACTTGAAACCCCTACCACTACCACAATATATGTGACCATGTATATTAAAACCGTTCGACTCCCTCAAGCCTCTGGAAAAGGCTCAGCAGCTAATGCTGCCGTATAAGCAAAAACTACTAATATTCCTCCTAAATAAATTAAAAATAAAACCAAGCATAAAAAAGGACCCCCAAAACCAGCCAATACCCCACACCCTACCCCCGCTACTACTACTAACCCTAAAGCAGCAAAATAAGGAGAAGGATTAGAAGCAACTGCTACTAGCCCTAATACTAAACTCAATAAAGATAAAGACATAACATAAGTCATAATTCTTACCAGGATTTTAACCAGGACTAATGACTTGAAAAACCACCGTTGTAACTCAACTATAAGAACCTTAATGGCAAGCCTCCGAAAAACCCATCCCCTCCTAAAAATCGCTAATCACGCACTCGTCGATCTTCCTGCACCCTCCAACATCTCCGTATGATGAAACTTCGGCTCTCTCCTAGGTCTTTGTTTAATTATCCAAATTCTCACAGGCCTATTCCTTGCAATACATTATACATCTAACATCGAAACAGCCTTTATATCTGTCGGCCATATTTGCCGAGATGTCAACTATGGATGATTTATTCGTAACCTTCATGCAAACGGAGCTTCTTTTTTCTTTATCTGTATTTATCTACACATCGGACGAGGCCTGTACTACGGCTCTTTTTTATATAAGGATACTTGAACAGTAGGTGTTATTCTTCTACTCCTTGTTATAATAACCGCCTTCGTAGGCTATGTACTTCCTTGAGGTCAAATATCTTTCTGAGGTGCCACTGTCATCACAAACCTTCTTTCAGCAGTCCCTTATGTAGGCAATACCCTAGTACAATGAATTTGAGGTGGGTTTTCCGTTGATAACGCAACATTAAATCGATTTTTTACATTTCATTTTCTTTTTCCCTTTGTCATTGCCGGACTTACCTTAATCCACCTTTTATTCCTACACGAAACAGGATCCACCAACCCCTTAGGTTTAAATTCAAGCGCAGACAAAATCTCTTTTCACCCCTACTTTGTATACAAAGACCTCCTAGGCTTTGCAACTTTAATCTTTGCTCTCTCAGCCTTAGCCGTATTTGCCCCTAACTTGCTCGCAGACCCAGACAATTTCACCCCCGCAAATCCTTTAGTAACCCCACCCCACATTAAACCCGAGTGATACTTCTTATTTGCTTATGCTATTCTTCGCTCAATCCCAAATAAACTTGGAGGTGTACTAGCCCTTCTTGCTTCCATTCTAGTACTTTTAGTAGTACCCCTTCTTCATACCTCTAAACAACGAGCCATGACCTTTCGACCTTTCACACAATTCTTGTTCTGAGTATTAATTGCAGATCTTGCAATTCTTACATGAATCGGAGGTATGCCCGTAGAAGATCCTTATATTATCATTGGCCAAATTGCTTCAATCTTATACTTTTCTCTCTTCCTAGCAATATTCCCCCTCGCTGGTCTTATGGAAAACAAAATTACATGAAGATTTTGCAACAGTAGCTCAGCATCAGAGCCTCGGTCTTGTAAACCGAACGTCGAGGGTTAAAATCCCCCCTTTTGCTCAAAGAAAGGAGATTCTAACTCCTACCCCTAACTCCCAAAGCTAGGATTCTAAACTAAACTACTCTTTGATGGTGGATCAAACATTCGATGTTTAATTCCCCGGGATCAAACATTCGATGTTTAATTCCCCGGGATCAAACATTCGATGTTTAATTCCCCGGGATCAAACATTCGATGTTTAATTCCCCGGGATCAAACATGTAATTTTTAAACAATTAGTACATAATACTTTATTAGTACTTATATGTATTATCAGCATTAATTGATATTAATCATTCATTTAGTAATATATTGAAAATTTAAACTGACGTAATTATTTAATTTGATTAAAAATTAAATAAATAATAAAGAAATTTAAGACTCTGAAGAAATTTACAGTTATGAATTTTAGCAAAATTAGATTAAGCGCAGCTTCAAATCCTCATATATCAAAGAACTCATAAACCTAATTAAAATTTAAAACCATATTATGATATCTCGGAGTGATGAGATTTCAACTCAGAGTCTGAGTAATAAAGATATATATACTTATCTTTCGCATCTGGTAAGATTTAAATACTCGACTCAATAAGAACCAACCATCAGTTGATAACTTAAGGTACTCGGTTATTGAAGGTGAGGGACAAGTATTTGTGGGGGTTTCACACAGTGCACTATTCCCGGCATTTGGCTCCTTTTTCAGGGCCTAAAATTGATTTATTCCCCACACTTTCATCGACGCTTACATAAGTTAATGGTGGAAAACAAAAGGAAGAACCCCCCTACAGTGGTTTCTAATGGGTTGTTGGTTCCTTTTTTTTTTTTCCTTTCACTTTGCATTTCAGAGCGCAAGCGTCAAAGACAGACAAGATCAAGAACATTTTCAATTGCCCAACCAAGGGAATATTACCCAAATAAATTAACAAGAATGATGATATGTTAAAGGATATTTATCGTGGGTTTGCATAATTGATTTTTAGAGCATAATATAAATTTAAAATTTTTTTTTTTTTCCAAATATTTTTTAATTTTTTTTAAAATTTTTTTTTTTTTTTCCAAATTTTTTAATTTTTCCAAAAATTTAATTTTAATTTTTTAAAATTTATTTTTTATTTTACACTTAGTTATCTTTAACGGTTTTTTACCGTTAAAATCCCCCTACCCCCTT